CTGAATTTGGGGTAGACACCTTAGGAATGAGAGATAATGTGGTACAGTTCAGTTCCTTCAACAGTTTCCCATTAATGAAAAACTGCTGAACAGCTTCAATAATATCATTACCAATAACATTCCAGGCCATTTTATAGAAGGAACTATTATAGCCATCAGGACCAGGGGCTTGAATCCCTGGAATAGAATGAATGGCAGCTTTGATTTCCTCCCGGCCTGCAGAGCAGCTCACCCTGCTCCTGAGAAAGGATAGTTCCTTTTGTCACTATCTCAGAACTAACCTGAATTCTCTGATCCATCTCTGTGCCCAACAACCACTGATAGTATTCAACAAATGCTTGAGCCACCTTTTCAGGACCCTCACACCAAACCCCTTGCATATCATTCAAGGCCAGAACCTTTCTCCTATAATTCTTTATTTTTAGGCATCTATAAAAGTAGGAAGTATTATCATCTCCCAACTGGAGCCAGGTGATCTTGGCTTTCTGCTGGAGAAAGGAATAATATGCCTCCTTAACAACTAGAAACTTATCCAACACTTCTTTTTCCTTATTTCTAATCTGACTATTATCATAGTCCTGATGAATAGCTTGCTGCACCTTGTCTAACTCCTCTCTGAGTAAGTAAAATTGCTTCTCAATCTCACCATATTCCCAGGCTTTCAGCTCCTTTTTAAGTAACTTTAGCTTCCTAAGTACCTGATACATCTTGGCCCCAGTAATAGGACTGGACCAAACATGTCTCACAATAGGAGAAAAGTCAGGACTAGAACCCCACATATCAAAAAATTTGAATTGCTTTGATTTCTGTTGTACCAGCTGAGACAGATAAACAACTGCAGGAGAGTGATCTAACCATCCTTCTGGCATAAAATGCACATAGGAAGATGGCATTTGGATCACCCACTCTTCATTAGTCATCACTCTATCAATCTTACTTAGCACTCTATCATTCCCCAACTGCTTATTAGTCCATGTGTAGGTACAGCCAATCTGATTCATATCCTTTAGTTCACAATACTGAGCACATTCTCTAAATAAGTCAATTTCACCAAGTCCAATTGGTCTTCCAATTCTGTCCTCAAAATTAAGAGGGCAGTTAAAGTCTCCCAAAATCATCCAAGGGCCAGAACAAGCTTTCCCAATGTCCTTAAGCTTATCCCATAGCCTTTCTCTTTCCCTACTGTCATTCATGCCATAGATAAAAGTGCAATGAAACTCAATATCTAAAGCAATATTCCTGACAGAAGTGTGAATCAACTGATCAAGAGTCTCCAGGATTGAGACTTGAAAGAAACAATCCAACCAAGCAATCAAAATCCTACCACCTTTGCAGACAGAAAAATTAGTGGCTACACACCACTGTTGAAACATATTCTGGTAGATCTCCCCAAATCTTTCTCTTTTAACTTTAGTCTCAAGTAAGCAGCAAAGACCAATCTTCTGATCCTGCAAAAAGCTTTTCACAGCCTTTTGCTTATTAGGCCTGTTCAGGCCTCTAATGTTCCAACTAAGCACTCTATCCATGATCCTGGCTTGAAGCCAATCCTGGATCAGAGGTCCTAGTCACCAATACCTCTCCTATCTGGATGTCCTCAGCTATCCCAAGCCTTGCAAAAGAGTTTGTCAAAATCACTGGAGACACAGAAGACAACTGAGTATGAGCTTGTTTCCTAGGAGTAACAGTCCTGAACCCAGTCTCACCTGTAGCAATATCTTGTGGCCCAGGAGCAGGAGCTTCCTGATGTGTTTCCACAACATCCTCACCTGGAGCTTGAGGAACTGAGTGTTGTACCACCTTAGGGACCCACACCTTTTTCTGAGCCCCCATTCTACACTTCTCTTCACAATGACCCCATTTCCTGCATTTCTTACACATAACAGGTTTCCACTCATAATGAACCTCCTGATGGACAAGGATACCCTTTTCATTGATGAATTCAATAAATTCAGGACAGTCTCCTTCCAATTTCATCTCTACCAAATACCTAGCATAGGCTATCTTCTCCTTATTCTTAGTAGCCTGATCAGGTTTAATAGGAAGACCAACCAAGCCAAATAGTTTCTCTAGGCACCCCTGTCCCCAATACTTCAATGGTAAATCTGGCAATGTGACCCAAACTGGAACATGGGTGAAATCCTCAGTCTCAACCTCCATCCCATCCTCCCATTGTCTCAGAAGCACAGGTTTAGAGTCAAGCAGCAGGTGTGTAACTTGCAATGCTTTGTTCTTAGATTCATGGTTAAGAAAACGAATTAAGAATATCCCCTTCTTAATCAAAATCACTTTATCAACATTATTAGCCCCCCACATTCTTTTACAGAAACCTGTAACAACATTCACATGAGGATTTGCACCTAAAGTATAAGCTACAATCCCCATTTTCCAGTATTAAATCTCATCCATAACATCACATACATCCAATTTAAACAATGGAGAAGAAGAAGACTCCGGAGTATGAACAGAATGACTTACCCTGTTTCCGGCCTCCCCTGTTCCCTCCCCATTGCTCGATTTCTCCGCCGTTTGCATTACATTAAGCCATTCTGAGAATTGTGCCTTAGCTTTGGATCTCTCCACCAATTCCACCATAGATTGCTCCGGAGAAAGCAATACTTCCTCAATTTCAGGTTGCTCATCCAAGTTCAGCGAAGAACAACCCTCAAAATCCAACCTCGCCTTTGCCCTCAAATTAGGTCTCAAACGAATCGCCTCATCACACTGGTCATCATGAAGTCATTTTTGTCGACTATTTTCCCCTATCGAAGTAGATTTCTTCGTCTTCTTCCTCGCGGAAATAGAGAGAGAAAAAACTTTCACGGGATTTGATTCATACAGAAATTCCTTCTTCCGCAATACTTGCCTCCCACTTAGCTTGGACCTGATGGACAGCAGCACCTAGAACATTCCCCTCCTCATCTCTACTTACAACACCTAACCCAACAATACCATTTCCAATAAACCCAGCATCACAATTTAGCTTGACAATCCCACTAGAGGGGGGGCTCCAACTAACATCAGCAGCATTAACATTAACAAAAGCTTGTATGGGTTGGGCCTCAATAAAAGAAGAGTAATAAGAAAGAGCAGCCCCAACAGCATCACCATAAGAACGTGGATTATCTTTAAAAATAGCTTCATTGCGCGCATTCCTAATACCCCAGCATTCCACACATTCCTCCACACACTTGTTTTTGCTAGCGTTGAAGAAGTCGTTAACTTGTTGATTCTTTAACTCAAGAAAATCACTGTGAAATCCCTCGTATAGCACCATGTCCATCCATCTTCACGTGTATGAAGGGTAATGCAATACTCATAATGCCTTCTCTCCCCCAAGGAGTGAACCACTCTCCAATGACATCCGTTTTCCAGTTGCCCTTACTAATAAGTTCGTTCACCAAGCTTCCTCATTGACAGTTTCCCTTGGCAGCGTGAGGTAGTTAGGCAGTGTGGGTATCCACGGATCAGACCAAGGCTACCATCACCAACTAATCTTCTAGCCCCTTTTTTCACTAACGCAGACAAAATGGATCTCCAAGTGTAACTTGCATTAGGTTTAAGCTGCACCTCCATAAAACTCGAAGTGGGAAAATACTTACTTTTGAGTACTTTTGACATTAATGACTCCTCATTAGTCAGAATTCTCCGCCCTTGCTTTGCAAGTAGCGCCTTATTGAAAACTTGAATATCACGAAGCCCGGCGTCTATACTAGAAGAGAAAGGGCTTGAGCTACATAGCTATGAAAAGCAATTCACCCAAGCCAATCTCGCTGGCGGGTAAGGAAAAACGACAACTTCTTATCCAAAAACTCCGCTGGTGCCTTCATTTCCCTGATTGTGCCAGCTACGTCCTTCCTTCCTCTACTAAATGACTCTATCCTGCTTTTTTGGGGGTATTCTAAGTCAATCAGCCTTTCTTGTTGTCGATGTCACCAAAACGGCTATTGTATATATAACAAGAGCACTCATTGTGGTTGGTTGCATCAGTTGATTCACTCCTTCCTCATCATTCGTGGTGACCTTATGACAGGGGATAGCGGGCTTATTTCGCTCCTAAATCCATTTCTTCTCCGGAACTACTTTACGGGACCACCTTCCCAAATCAAATGCAACTGATGAAAGAAGAGCAAGAACAGCACTCGGGCGTAGGGAAAAGAGAGAGTCATCCATCGCCTTGAGCGGAGCGGATCGAGCCCTTCTTCCCTTCCTAAGGTCACGAGATTCGAATTAGTTCAAATCAAGTAGAAATAGGCCCTCCGCCCTGATTCCACTTTTCCCAAGGGGCAATCAACTGTCCAATCGGTCTAGTTTAGAGAGCCTAGATTCTCTTCTCCCCGTACGGATCCATGTTCCGCCTTCTTTCAGTCCTAAATCAGTTAAGCGGCACTCATCCCTCCCTTTCTTGGCCACTTAAGGTTTCGCATCTCTCAAGCCGGCTACTGACTTGGCTTCGTTCACTCAACAATCATTTCATCCGGATCCGGAAGAACTCCCTTTTGAGCTAACTGCATCGGTTATGCCATATTCTCTAGCAAAAGAAAGCACTGACAAATTCCCATCCCGCATTTGAGTTTGTTTAGCCCACAGCTCTTTCAAAGAAAAGCAGTCTTTTCAAGAAGAAAATCACAGTCACACCGCTAATAGGCGGAAGAAGAGATTCCCTGCTACTGACTCTACTCTAATAGAATAGCCGTACCGCAGAAAGAAGGTCAACCTCACCCCAGCCAGGTAAGAACAGCTTTCTTCCCCTCAGGTCAAAGAGTAAGAACTCGCTTTCGAGCTAACCTTACATGGAGCTACCTGCCAACAAGCAAGAAGAGTTCTCATTCGCGGCTAACTAAGCATTCGTTCGGGGTTGACAAGGGAGAGGGCTTACTTTCCTAGATTATGTTATGATGGATAGGCTGGCTGCACTCCCTTTCAGGTAAGAACAGTTCCTTTTGATTCAATTGCAAGAAAACAACCTCTTATGATTATGATACGAACACTAAGCCAAACATTTATATGGATTCCTAAAAAATGAAATAATAGACTATCATGTCATAATATATGACAGAAGCATCACTCTGTCTGTTGGCTTCTTACTGGCAAAATCAGATCAAGAATAGCCTTTGGCTAGGAAAGCACAGTCAGACTAGTGCAAGGCCCAAAGCACCAAGACTGCTTATTCCGCTAAAACAGCAAAGAGAGAGGGAAAGGCCTTATTCCACTAACAGAAAAGCAAGGAAGGGAATAACCGGTCAAAACACCCGAGTCCGGGAAGAGAAAACACGACTTGACTTCCCTATTTATTATAAGAGAGTTAGACTCATGGAGATTTTTCTGGTGGAGTCAAATCGAAATTGCATAAAAGATGCTTGATTCGCTAAAGCAATCGAGCAGCGGTAGATTACAGCCAACACAGCACAGTAAGAAAAGACAACGAGCTCAAGAGAAGGGAAAGAGAGACCTTCACGCCCCACACATGGGAAGCGCTCACTACGCTACGTATCTTTATTCATGAAAACTGCGCTTTCCTAGCTTATCTTATAGCTCTCAAAAAAGAAGATGCTAGTCCTTATGCCACTACCAGCACAGGGAATGCTGACTCCTACAGGAAAGAGATTAGCTTGGGTTCGCTTAGCTACAGGAGCTAATAGCAAGAGAGGGCTACTTCTAATGGCTTCTAACGCAGTCTATCTTGATCTAACCCTACCAGTAGGAAGAAAGAACTACCTCATCCATTCTATTCTTATCTTTCTTTATCTAACCTAACCTTCAATCAGCCTTTTGGAAGACCTTAGAGAACCGCAAGTGAGGTAAGAAAGTTCATGGTCAATCATATAGCATTGATATTCTCTATCCCCTTTCTCTATCTAATAATAAGGGTTCTTCTTCTTATTAGTGTTAGTAAGCTTAACGCCCTCGTGTGCTAGTCCGAATAAAGAGTCTATTTTCCGATGGCATTGTCACTTAGGACATCCATCGTTTTCGTCTTCTATAACCTTCCAGCATTAACTAACTGGCCTAACCATAGGATCTCTCTCTTATCCTTGCTTGGCTTCCTACTACCTACTGGGATAGGAACTACTCGGATAGGAAGAGTTCCAAGTAAGCTAATTGGATCTCTCTCCTCCACTCTGGGCTAGCAGACAGCTTGTTGTTTACTGTAGGAATAGATTAGTGGGATACTTAAACATCCAGAAAGTCCCGTAGTAAAATCGAGCTATGAAACCGCGTATTTTTTCGCCTAAAAAACGGATTCCGACCGGTGACTGACAGAAAAAAGAGATCGAACTAGGAAACAGCGTATTTTTGGCCTCAATTGAATTTGGGTGGGATCAAAACTCGAATCGTTTTTGGCATAAAGTGTGATTTCCCTCGGTTTCACTCCTTAGCACAAGCGCTAATCGATAATAATTCCTTGGAATTCATAATCAATAGCGGGATCTCTCTCTCGACTGAGGTAGGTCACTCACATCTGGGCAGACACGCACTACGGGAATTCACTAGAGACAGAGCCTTCTCCTAGCCATCTCCTTCACTAAATCAAGGGAAGAAACTCGAGAAAGAGCCCTATCTGTATCTGTATCTACGCCTTCTATGGCTCACACTTCTTTCATCGGGAAAGAGAAAATAAAGGGGAAAAGACAAGATCAAGGGGACTGAACTATATCTTTAGTCGTCTCTGTCTCTGCGCCTTCTCTTTCTCACCCAGTTTTGTCTCTTCAGCGGGAAAAAAGACGTGCAGGGAAATTCTAGAATGAATTAGATCTCTACTCTACGACTACTGACTTCACTTTGGGCTACTACTTGAAGGGGGAGGCTCGCTTCACTCTAGAATACGAGCTACTATCCCTTCGATAACTAGGGATCCTCAACTGAAACTTCGGAAAACAAGTCAGATACTCTCTCGGGCGAGAACTAGAGTATTGAGTACAAAAAGTACCGAGATAAAGAGAAAAAATACTTTTAGCTCCCTACTTTCAGGAAAAGAACTAAGATCAAGTAGAACCTCACCGAAACTCTCCTTGAAGGAATAGTCACCCAAAACCTAGAGAAAGGAAAAGCAGACTATCTAGCGGAGGGTATATACTCAAGCTAAAGAAGAGAAGGTAGACTAGACTAGATCAATAGCCTTGTCCTAGACATAATCTCTAGCCGGAGCAACCACTGGAAGGAAGCCTTCCGACCCGGACCGGGCTTATTCCGCTGGTTCGGATTGGGAAAGAGCAGCCCCCCTAGACTCTGGTTCTTAGGAATGATTCATCCCTATGTTATGTATGCTTCATCGGATTATTCTTATGCGTCTTCGGTGGGTGATTTAACGTATTCGGCGTCTGAAACAATGTACTCGCATGCTTACTTATCTATTCCCATCCACCACCCTTCTCGGGATTTGCGAAACTACTCAGCCAGGAAAAAGAAAGCTGCTACTGGAAAACAACTCCCCCTATCCTTTAAAGCCTTGTGATGGTTCTATACCAGACAACACCCCTTGCCGTCGGACTTGCCTTTTAGTCATCGACTACTTCTGTATATTTGAAAGAATCTTATTCTTCAGGCTTAAAAGCCTTATTCACCGCCCTCCTGTCTATAGGTTTAGAGGAAGCTAGGGGATATTCTAACCAGTATAAGAATCTCTTTCCTGCTCTTAGGATGTAGCTTCATTTCCTTCCCTTCCTCGCTCATATTACAGTCCTAAAAGTAAGAACATACGTCAAGCTTAGAGGAGTGGATTCTACAAAGGATAAAGACTATTGAGATGTCTTGTTGAATAAAGAACAAAACACGCCTGCTTCACTTGAGCTAACTGCATCGGATTCTTTTGATAAAAGACTAGTGCTTTTGAAGTGAAAGAAATAAGAAGTCACTGTTCTACTAAAACTCTTTCTAATTAGACGCAGTTAAATGGTAAACCAATTAGCTATCTTGCTGGAATACCATCTGTTCTTGGATATAGAATTCTTGGTACTCACACAAGACTGACTTACATTCCTTCAGTAGGGAAGTGGATTAGCTTTGGTTAACAGAGATGAAAGCATAAAATCCGAATCTGAGATCTTGAGATATCGAATCATAGCTATGTAAAGTAGCCTTGGGCTGAGATCTGACCTTTTCTCCTTACCCACCAGTAAGAAGTTGCGCCAGTCATTCGACGTGGATATGTTAAGGATATACATAGAGCTTTCCATTATCCGAGCTTATGATGATGAGGCTGAATGGTGCGCCCGCCTGGTTTGGACCTATCCGATGCCTGTGGTTGAGACGATCTGGTCCTTATCTTCTTGGTCACTTTTAAGAACTATCCTTTAATATCTTAATTAGTTAACCCTCAAGGCTCACAAGCAAGTAAGAGAATAAGATCAGGTTTTTCTCTTTACTTTAAGAGGCCAGCATCTCTATCCTTTCGATCCAGTGAAGCTTCTCACTATTACCTACTTGCTCTACAGAAAGATCCGTCATAAACTCGTCCATAGGATGATTGAGTTTCATCGTAGGAGATTACGGCACAAGCAAGAAAAAGAGCAGGACAGCGGGTTAGATCACCTTGGCTTGCATTTTGTTAGTTCAATTCCTTTACTAATAACTAGGAGTTAAGGGGATAAGCAGTAAGGCCAGGCTATTTCATTAGAGTGAAGTCTTTTATACTAGCTCGTAATCCCTTCTCTTTATACCTGTAATAAAAGAGAAGACTTCCTTAAACTCGAGATTATACGTTAATAAGAGGGTAAGTCAATCAAGAAGGATTTAGATCGACAACTTGAAGTTAACCCGCTCTGAAGTCAAGTCTTTTCAGAAGCTGTCCTGCTCTTTCTTATTAAGAGGCTTAGCTTTACCGACATGAAATGAATCTCTTTCCGCTCTCTCAGTTGGTTAGCTAGTGTCATTGTCCTTCTGCTTCCTATCACCGAGACTTTCTGCACGAGCCCAAAGGGCACTACTTGTATTGAATTGGCTAAGCCGTAGGCTAGTAAGAGCAAGGAGCTAGAGTTAGCAAACTGGCATACTTCAATCAGTCTAAGCCAGCAAAGTCTAGCAGCCTATTCGATTCCTTCACTCCTAGCAGCGCTTACTCGAACAGCAGTTAGGCAAAGAACGGATATTGCAAAGAGCGCTTATTCACCATCCACCCCCTTCTTTTCTACCCTCTCTCTTATTCAATTGATAGAAAGAGGTCCTGCGGGAATGATTCTAAGACTATGATAGCACCAATGATAGAAGTAGGGGCTAGGAGCTACTCATTCTAAGGATTTCTCGGGATACTGATCGAACAGATCTTCATTCCGGGAGAGTCACTACTCGATGAGTTAAGCGAGACAAGTCCAATTGAAAGAGCCCTAGGGGTCCCCGGAAGAGAGAGGCAAGACAAGCCAATCCGCTATTCTGCCTTTGCGCAGACGGATCACTCGCGGCACACATTCTATATGATCGATGATTCCAATGCGCTTTGATTGAATTTCTTCGCTTTCGGAGATCGCCTTACTTTCATAACATCTGACGCTATATATGTGAAGATCATTTATATATTCTAATACATAACATAATTGGCACTAGACTGAAAGTAAAAGAAAGAGTCCTCTAGGATCGTTCAGATGCCCTTTATCAACTTATGACCTCGCGGATGGAGAGGGATTCGAACCCCCGGTATTCCTATCAATACTTCGGTTTTCAAGACCGACTCTTTCAACCGCTCAGACATCCATCCCCTTCGCCCGCCCTGGAGCCTAAAAAATAGGCGTAAGTGGCTTATCTATGCGATTCGCTACGCTTCACTTGTTTCTATATTCTAATATGCACCTTAGTTGCTGCGCTCCCCGCGGGTAAAAAATAGCAAGAGAGTGAAGAACGAATGATCTTCCAAACAAAAAGAGTGATTGAGTCGCGAGTTCGACTCTCGTTCTATCCATATTCAGCAGTCCTTGTCCATGTTGGTACTGTTGATGGCAGTACCGATCAACTACGAGATGCTTCAAAGTCGATGTCTCAATGTTCCCAAGAGTAGCATCAAACGGCAAGCTATGCTTCATCAAGGCTAAGGCAGTCGGGATCTAATTGATTGCTAAACTGAAGGTCCGTCGAAGATTCTCATTCTGAAGCTGGTGCCTAGCTCTCTTCTTTTGGAAGGATGGGATCATACCTATTTCATTTAGCCCTGGGAACGACACTCGAGCGAAGCCCTTACGCGAGGAGTTGCGCGAAACCGGACAAGGCAACAAACAGAAGAGACAGGCAACAAGCAACAACAAGCAGCTAAGTCCTATAGCTGCAGAAGGAGTAGCTACCCGGACAAACAACCGACTAAGGCTTATAGCTACACGGCTAGCAGCCCAGCTAGTTTATTAAACAGTGTATCCACTATCTCCGGCCGGCTGGGCACTATCTTTTTTATTAAACTGATTAGGATAGCCTTCTCTCTTGCCTACTTCTTATACGACATTTATCCTACCTGAGAGTTCCACGACTACTAAGGCCACCCGGACCTTCCTCAGGGGTAAAGAGGATGAAGAGATATACGTCTTAACGAAGTAGGCTAGAACAGCTTGCTATCGTCTACCCCATAACTAGTAAGTTGATAATCGCTCTCCCTACCGCTCGACAACGAGGAGCGTAGCCCAAGATAAGGAAAGACAGAAAGGAGTAGCTAGCTACCCGGACAAGCAACAAGCAACAGCTAAGTCCTATAACTGCAGAAGGAGTAGCTGCCCAGAAACATCAAGTTCTTTCTGTTGGAAGAACCGGTTTCAGTTTTCTCTCAACTAGAAGAACCAGTTTCATCATGTTCTTTCCACTCCATACATGTAGTGCTCACTTCTGCTTCTTTCCACCAGCCAAAATCCGTTGAATCTGCAGTCCCCGACTGAAAGCTTGGTTGAACAACAGCCTTGTCTGGAACTCGGAGATGAATGGGAACCAAGCTAACACTGCCACTGGAGTGAAAATGAAAATTCCCATGATGTACTCATAGCCTCTTGCTAAGGCTTTGACAGAGCCCCACATTCCCATGCCTTTCACCACTGGTCTACATGCTATTGATATCTGCTCATATATAATTGGATGTGTGAGTTACCAAGCTAAAAATTGAAACCATAAACATTATAATAACAGTACAAACTGTAAAACATAGCGAGTGGACAATGTATGCTGAATGTTGAACAGTGAGCAGAGGAAGTTCACCGATTGCAAAACCATATGTAAAAATTACTTGATATGTGGTTGACAAGTATGAGTGAAATAACAGTGAAAGAGAATACATAAAAATGCTCACTAGGAACATGCATATGATTCTAGAATACAATCATTAAATATAGCAGAAATATGGGTGATTTGACATGACTTTTGCCAGTAAGGAAGTATGAGATATCCCAAATTTGAGTGTACAACCGTGTACAAGGAGAAGAGGCACAAAAAGAAAAAGAAAAGAAAAGAACGGATATATAGCGACAGATAAAAGTAGAGAGAGAGAGCATACTGATAAAAGAGCCCATCCAGTAGGCATGAAGGCCAGCAAGCTAACAAATATGTCTCCAACTGTCAGATTTAAGAATAAGAAGAACAGCGCAACTATGAAGCCAATAAAAAGGCAAAGTTTCAGAAGTCTGAACATCAGCTGATAATCTGCACTGAACTTCTTTTTACCCATGGACATTATCTGCAATCAGCATACCAAATTCCAAGGGTAAGTATATCCACATGGGCACAACTATATATTATAAACAGTTTAAGGCATCATAGTTCTGTGTTCATAGAATCATAGTTTTTACCTTAAGAATGATAACCACAGCGACGATGACAAGCCAAGACAGGCCATAAACCTGAAAGTAAGATAAAGATAAACATATAAGAGTTTATGTGGGATAAGAGTAGGATGAGACACTTGACACTATTAAGCCTCTAAACTTCAGTGAAGTCTATGACAGGGGCAGTGAAATAGTCATAAAAGTTGTATAGCTGAAGCAGTTGAGCGAACATAGCAAAGAAGTCTCGCTAGGCTTACGACTGATAGTAGCTAGCTGGGTAGGAGTCTTACCAATTAATAATACTGATTCAGCTGCATCTCCTTTGCTATTGATTACTTTGTCCTTCCTCTAGCTGCAGAGCGAAGCGAGCTTCTCTTCTATACTTCTATAGGATAGATTGTAGTCGAGCGAGCTACCACAGGTAAGCTTGGGAACACTTTTGCCCCCACCTTGTCTGCATCACTAACACTTGGATCCCTGAGTAAGCCGATCATTGATGATATAGTGTGATTTTCAGCTACAAACCCTTTGCTTCTCATGATACTTACAAACTGCAAAGCCCTCCTGATATCCTTACCATCAAGAAATCCTCTAATGATTGTATTGAAGGTGCATTAATCAGGAGGACATCCATTATCCTCCATTTTCTTGAATAATTCTGCTGCATCTGTTAGCAACCCTTTTTTACAAAACCCTTTGATAATAATGTTGTAGGAATGCACATTTGGCTGTAACCCCTTATCGCCAAGAAAGGAGAAGACATATGTGGCCTCTTCGAGTCGCCCATCTTCACACAAACCATCCATTTTAATATTGTATGTTAAAATATTAGGGACCACTCCTTCATAAGATTTTCTGCTTCATCCATCTCACCACGTAAACAATATCCATCTATTAAAGCGCTGTAACTGATGATGTCAGGAATTTTACCATTCTTAATCATGTGTTCAAAGATAGCACGAGCTTCATCAACCATGCCCTCTTTACAATACATGTCTATAAATGTATTGTAGGTATCAGTACCAGGAAGTATGTTGTCCTCCAGCATCTCAGTCAACTTTTCCTCAGCCTCTTTCCAACGCCCCAAAGTGCACATACCTCGACGCGACGACGGTATTATAGGTGACAACGTCAGGTGGGATGCCCTCGGTTTTCATCTCAGCAAAAAGTTGAAGGGCATGAGGTAATAGCTGATCCTTACAGAGACTATCAATGATGGTGCTATAAATTACAGCATTAGGCATACAATGGCCATGAGACTCCATGTTTCTAAGGAGCTTGAGAGCACCGGCATTGTCGCCCCTACTGCAGAGACCTTCAAACATGGTACCATAAACAATCAAGTCGGGTCCAAGTGATGAGTATGAATGAGACCAGAGGGTATTGAAGGTCACAAACTCACAATAGTGGGTCCAATGCCAAGCTTAATGATGAGACCGACAACGGAAAACCCGAAATCAATGTAGCTTAGGCGGCAGTAGCAGTTTGCCAGAATAGTAAGAGAATGAAGATCAGGACGAAGATGTGAAGACAAATGAAGTTGGCTGGAAAGAGAAATGACAGTAGCAAAAGGGGGGGAAAGGCTTGATCTTTAACATACCTTGGATATGACAAAGGGAGCACACTTTAATATGTTCAGTTTATTACTCACAGATATCTCGCAAGCCAAGGTGCAAAGCTCAACGCAAAAGGCACAGCAGCGAAGATCCGCTGGTTGATGTTATCTTCGCAACCTACAAAAGTGAAAGAAGCCCACATACCCACTCTTCTTTCCCCCCATTTCTGGGGACCTCGTTGTCGCCTTTGGCTTCAACTACTTTATCCTTGCGGCTAGATTTATTTTGAAAATACAATCTCGAAATACGAATGAAATCAAAGAGTCAGGATTCAAACCTATGGGCGGTTACGGGCTTCTAACTCCCTGAGGATACCCCGAATTAGTGGATGATCCGCCCCTAAACCCTCTAATTTTAAAAATGGGGTCAGTAGGCCGATATCCGTCTCGTCTTTTGGCGGGAAATCTAAATTTGGAAGGACAGAATGGAGGGTATTAACATGCACCTTTCTCTGGAGTATATCAGATACTTCGTCTGATAACAGGAGAATTACTTTATTCCGGAATTCTTGGTAGGATCCCGGCGTTAGGTTTGTTGGGTTATGCTTCAGCAGGTGCTGATTCAATTTCTCATTCATTTGATCAATGGCATCACGGTACCTCGCCCGTTCGTCCGGGCCCCACTGCCCCGACGCTGGCTCCTCCGAAACCGGAGGCTCGTTCAAGTCCGGCAGAGATTCCAGCCGCGGCACCCCTTCTTCATTACCCGGCAGCTCAGGAACGGGGGGGGCGTTGAGATCTATCGGGTTTCCCTGGAAGTCGCGGGGAAGATTCAGATCTCTGTTAAAGGGCTGCTGACCAACTGGCAATTGCTCTGGGGCAGCCACAGGGGCTTGGGCAGGGGCAGCTGGTTGTGCTCCTTCAGCCTGAGTGGGCGGGTTTTCTGCCATCATGGTAGAATAATCCTCCCCCGGCGAGTTAGGGGAGGAAGGAAGAGGAAGCGGGATAAACCCCATGACTAAGAAATTCGCCAAAAACCCGCTGAAAAAGGACACTCGCAGAAAATACAGAAAAAGTGCACCTAGAAAGAAAATCAAAAAGTAAATGAGAAAAACGACTCTTTTCCCAAATAGAAGAGATAAGCGAAAAGAGTAGAGACGAAACAAGATAACAATAAAGAAAAGGAGTATCCCAAAAAAAATGAAAATTGGGCGAGTGATGACAATCGACTTCCCTCCCGATTCAAAACCATAGGCTAGAAACATTGCGGTGAGACCCGTTAAACTACGAAGTAGAAAATTGACTTTCCTTGTGAACATGATATGATAATTTCATTTATTTAGGGTACGCGCTTCCTAACTAATCTCGGGTACTCTACGCCTGGATGGTAAGGACTGATGTTTGAATAAGTATTGAGAAGTCCTGCCATCTCCACCCAAGCCTCAACCGTCTGATGCCGAAAGCTCCATTACTTTTGCACTGAGTTACTGAGTACTGAACTTTCTTATATATGAAGACCTCTGCTAGTAGTCTATAAATTGAAAACCCCGGAACACTAATTTGCGATCACTTTCACTTGAGATGGAAACTTCTTTGTCCTTCTTTGCCGGCTATCTCTGCTATCAACGAGACAATGCCCAATGGAGGGCTATGAAATGGGTGTAGCTCAATCATCTGCTATTCATCCTCTCCTACGGCCTTTTCACTATGAATCCAAGGCGATGGTGTAATACCGGTAGTTGGCTTGAAAGGAATCGGTGTGTAGGTAAAGTCGAGGAGTCGGGCTGATTCTACGCTTTTCCTTCTCTATTTGGTCTAACTTCCGCGGCTAACTGATAGCTCTATCTCTGCGAAGAAGGAGTTCCTTCTTCTCTTACGAGATTTCTTTTTTTTCTCTATCTACGCAATTTCGATAAGAGTCTAGCCAACTCGTCGAAGGAGCTAAGCTACCTGTCTCTTTGTATGTACAGTGCTCGTGGTCGCCGGCTAACACAATGCAGGGGAGACTAGCCGAGAAGCCTAAGCTAGCTATCACCCCAGCGGAGTCTAGTCTTCTTATCGAGATGAGCATGAGTGGTAAAGCCCTGCAATGAGATCATGCGCCCTAAGCCTGGGCTACTGTTGTGTGTTCCGATCCTTCCAGTGAGAGCTTACTCCGCTGTTCGTGGTGGAGTAAGGGCTTAGGATTAGGGGTAAGGGCATGCCTTAAGTCGTGACCCATGGTAGGCGCATTAGACTGAAGTAGTTTTTGTTTTGGCATTTGTAGCAGGAGATCCCGAACCACAGCTCTCAATCCGATACTAAGAGTTTGCTTCCTTAATGGCGTAATGTAAAAGATAGCAGATAGTAGTCAGTGTCAGTAGGTGCTCTTTTCCCGAGTGCGGGAGTAAGAGCAGAGGAAAGTCAGTCAGCCGGGTACGGCTTGTATACAGGGATCTAATCGACCAAAGTAAGTGGATGGATCCCCATGAATATGGAACCGAACCCTGGCTTGCTGTCTGAACCTGGGCTTGCTTCTAGAGATTCCTACGGAATCGATTTATATAGACAGATGGGACTCAACTTTCTTCTATTTTTATCTCCTTCCATTATACCTACACGCCCTCAGCAAGAGTGGTCAGTAAACCCTTTTCCAGAGACACGGACTCTTATTCTTGGCCAGAGAGATAGGTGGACAAGAAAGACAGGTCCAAGTTGCTCAAAGATGCCAGTAGTCACAGTGAAAGAAAAAGAGGAAAACAGCCATAAAGCCATGAAAGCGTTCCACTCGTGCTTCTGTAAAGAGAAGAACCCTATCTCTTTTTTTTGGTAAATAAAGCATTTTATTACCAAAATAGGAATAGAGTTACAAACCAAGTCCAGAAGTACAGCTCTAAGCAACTAGAATGCAAACAGAAAAGATGACTTAGGTACCACCTTAACGGAAGGGTTTACCTAGACACCACAAAGCATTCTAGAACAAAACAAACTACAAATCAATCAAAGAGCCAGCTTTTCATCTGGTCTGAACTCCTACACAGTACATTAAACAAAACATCTCTAAAGACACAATCTGATCCTTACAACTACCAGTAAAGACTTTTGCATTTCTTTGCAACCAAATGGCATAAATGGTTTCTGAGAAGCACATGACCAACAATTGACTCTGAGCAGAAGTCTTCCTACCATGCATAGAAACCCATGGCACCACAACATCAAAAGTACTCAGAACAGTTAACAATCTGAGCTGAGCCAGGACTTTACACCAGATGCTATTTGAATAAGGACATTGAAAAAACAGGTGTTGAACAGATTCATCCTCAGAAGCACAAAATACACAAGCAGGATCACAAGGAAGGTGCCATTGCACCATTCTGTCCTTAGTGAGCAACCTGTTCTGCACAGCAAGCCAAGTAATAAACTTACTTTTAGGAGTAGCCAAATTATGACAGAATAAACGTTTCCTAACTTATAACCGAGTCTATCTCAGTCATTCAGCAGCCCTATTCTTGGTTGGATGATAACGAGATCGGTATTAAAAGAAAATATAGGAAGCAGAACCAAAGGGAGATATTGCTTCTCTTACCAAGGAATAGAGACTTTACAAATAAAATCCGAAGACTGGCATTCCATTGCTGTTATTTTATATGTATATGGTTACAATTATTTACGTTCCCAATGTGCTTATGACGTAGCGCCTGGCGGGCTTTTAGCTAGTGTGTATCATCTTACGAGAATAGAATACGATGTGGATCAACCGGAAGAGGTATGCATAAAAGTATTTACTCCAAGGGTGAATCCTAGAATTCCGTCCATTTTCTGGGTTTGGAAAAGCGCGGATTTTCAAGAACGGGAGTCTTATGATATGTTGGGAATCTCGTATGATAATCATCCACGCTTGAAGCGTATTTTAATGCCCGAAAGTTGGATAGGATGGCCCTTGCGCAAGGATTATATTGTTCCCAATTTTTATGAAATACAAGATGCTTTTTGAATGATAAGAAACTTATTTTCATTTCTACGACATCAGATATCTAAAGACTATTTCAATGTTCTGCTCTAGATCAAACAGAGTAACTGATGTCCCGCCAGTATTCCATATTCGTTAATTTGTAGAATATATCCTCATAAAAAAGCATGTGCCAGGAACCAGATTTGAACTGGTGACACGAGGATTTTCAGTCCTCTGCTCTACCAACTGAGCTATCCCGACTAGCCATTCCACTTTTTATTGGCGCATCATTTTACTCGATAACTCGGGTTTCTGTCAATTAGAAGAAAACGATGAAAGTATTACAAATATTTATCTAAGTACCGGAATCCTTCGGTTTTTAAAATTTGTCTATAATTTTTTTAGTACGAGTAAGAATATGAATCACTCAATGGGACTCTATCTTTATTCTCGGGGGTGAATGATTTGATGAATGAATATTTGATTCTTTTTTCAACTCAGAAATCTCCAAATTCTTCGAAACCTCCCCTCTCCGCTCTGAATTTATCATCCAAGGGTCAAGCCCTTACATAATAGTCAGTGGGAAATCGGTAGCCTTTTCTTCAACTCTGAAGAAATGAGTAATGCTTCCTGCGAAAGAAGAGGATCACTTGCTTACATACGTGATTATGCAGCTGGCCCATTAGTGGGTTAAATTCCTGCTTGCCTTTCATTTTGAATTGAAAGAGTAGTCTCGAGCCGCGCTCTTCTGCCATGCGAAGGGAAGATCGGATTGAACGGCTAGCGAACTCCGGCAAGAAAACGACGAAATAGCTCATAGCCCGGGTTACTTCTCTTACTTATTATTTATGGGATCCCCCTTGGCCCCCTTTGGTCTGAAATAGCCGTACGCACTCTGGAGGTAGAGCCCAAGAATCCTATCTTTTTTGTTGAGTGGAAGTAGGAATGGAGTTCTGCCCTATAGCCGTGCTACTTTCAATCCGTAGAAGCGGGTATTAGGTTCCCGGGTGCCTATCTATCTCATAGCTGTTACTGTGCTTTCTGGATACCTTTCCATGCGGTGCGTAGCTGGCTTGTTAAAGGGGGCTTTCTCTTCCTCCGGTGTGGGATAGGTTTTCCCTAGTCCGGTCCTATAAGAATAGTTCTCTAGACATCAACTCATGGTACTCCCCGGGCCCCTAACAAGATAACTCCTAGGTCAGCTTCAGATCTCATCAAGCAGTGCGATAGGGAAAGGGCTATAAAGTAAGGTCAAGATCGAGTCTATTGAGTTCCGATTAGTTCACTCTAGCTTTAGGATCGGTGCAACAAATCAAATCTTTCATTCTTCTTTCTAGGTTGTTCATGCCAGCACAGGGAATGCCCGTTTAGTGTTCAGTGAAAAAAAGCTACAAAGGCCTAGTTGGAACAAAGGCAGGACCGTGGGCATTCCTCTACGATCGATAGACCGACCAATGAATAACATAGAAAAAGAAGATACATTTAAGTAGTCCACCCCCTCTTCTCTTAGAAAAGCGGGACTCTGTCTTAGGCAGACGAAGAAGGAAAGGCGATTCCATCCCGATCTCTGTTCCCGATTCAGTTTGAGTCATGGTAGAAACCATAGACGAGAGAAGCAGCGAGCACGAGTCCCTTTCTTATTAGATAAGGTTGCTTACTTGGAGATTGGTGAATCAGGACTTCGACCCGAAGCTGGACGGAGTGAGCCCTTAACGTATTCAAAGAGAGCGATCGGCCAGCCAAGTTGGAAGATTATCTATGAATAGGGAAGATGGAAGGGTATCACTGTTGTCATGACTAAAGGTGGCAAGATTTCCATTCCTAGTTTTTCTTTCTCTAAGAAAACCTAGTCATGTTCACTAGAAAGGAGGACAATGAATCCACTCTCACTGGAGGTCCGGTCCGTGGCTCATATATGACCACTACCTGACAGTTCGACAATACAATGGGAACCAGACTTTGATCCAAAGCCAGCAAGCATAAATACTGTACCAGCATGGCTAAGGATAAGGATCCCGCACTGCCCTATGGAGTATTATGATGAAGAAAGAAAGCCTCTCTTTCATTGGCAACAGCCTTGGAAGAACGATAAAGGTTGACCTCAAGACCGCCACTCAAGCCAGAGGTCTTTTCGCTAGAATTTTTCATCAACTGAATCAGTACTTCGGTAGGACGGACTCAGACTCCTATCGCGGGACGTAGCCTCACAACACCCGGACACTCTATGCCTTCCCGGTTTGCTTTCTGGGTGACTCTAACCCGGAGACTTTTTACCTTGACTCTCGGTATCAGTATGCCTTCGATGATTATTAATGAATACCTTCTCTTCGTCAAGTGGAGTTATAGGCGACGAACTCAACGGAGTCAGTTATAGCGATCCTGCTGCTGTGAAAAAATATGCTAGACGTGCTCAATTGGGTGAAATTTTCGAATTAGACCGTGCTACTTTGAAATCAGATGGTGTTTTTCGTAGTAGTCCGAGGGGTTGGTTTACTTTTGGACATGCTTCCTTTGCACTACTCTTCTTTTTCGGACACATTTGGCATGGGTCTCGAACCTTGTTCAGAGATGTTTTTGCTGGTAGTGGCCCAGATTTAGATGCTCAAGTATAATTTTGAGCATTCCAAAAAGAAATATGGATTGAAAGGATTCAAAGAGGCCTGTAGAGAAAAAACATTTATCCAAAAGATTTATTCATTACTACTACATAAAGCACTACATTACATAAGCAACTACATATGCCTTTACTAGCGCTTTAAAAGCATTATGCTAACTACATTAATTATTTAAAAAACATAAAGAAGTAAAAGGATAGGCCAACACAAGTAGACAGAAAATAAAGTCACTACTTTTAGAAATTTATTCTAATAGAAAAGTCGATGGGCTCTTCTATTCTAGTCTCCCCGGCGACCGCGGGTGACAGCACGCACAATTAGGTCTTCCTGCTCCGCCCGCAGCGCTTGCTGCCTCCTCTCCAAACCCTCTTCTATGCGCTCTCTGGTAGCGCGAATGCGCGCTTCTTTCCTTGCAGGATCTATTGTTGTTCTAACACTTCTCAAAAGGAAGTTTAGCACTCTACGGTGCTCTTGAATTGCATTTTGCAGTTGCCCCACCCCATTTCGGCAGCAATTGCATAAAGCCTGTTTGCAGCAGCATCCATAGCCATACGTGCTAGTACTCAATTTCTTTGATTTGAATTTGATGAAGTGAAGACACTTATCGAGCCTCCATTTATAGAGTGGTAGAGTAATATCGCCATGCAGTACGAATTGGATGGCAGGCACAATTTTGACTAGTTCTCCGCACTACTTTTCTGCAGTTGAAAACTATCATGCCTGTTTAATGAAAAACTGGCTGGCTCTGGCTACCTTGCGGAGCAAAGAAAATCTCCCCAAATCACACTGCCTGCATGAACAAACAAACTTTGTACAACCAGCTTACGTGGAAAAGATTCCATATTCTATGTCAATAGACTCAGTACACCCATGTACTGAGTCGTCAACAAATGGGCCGCGTTAAGAAAGCCCAAGCTTATACGCATTGGCCCACAGGGTGCCCCACCCCAATAGGGCCCGAATGAAAGACCCCAGCCTACATGAACCATCAAAGAAAGTCCTACAAATGTGAAGACTTGGTCTTGCTCTTTCCTCGATGAAAGCCCACAGAAGGGCCAAAGCACAAACAACAAGCCTACCGATCAAAACAAGCCCAAGCCCGAGGGCCCGCTGGATCTGTCTAAATTCAAAATCAAAGGTGGCTCCTCACATGAAATCATGCAAAGGATCCGAGCCCGTCCAAATAGCCCAGAAAATGACAGCCATCAAAACTCCTCTTTCTTCTACTCAACCTATAGATTGCTGTTAAATAGGTTAAGAAGGGTAAAGGTTGTCCTAAGCTGAAAGAGTTGTCTGGAGGGCCTTTCGTTAACACTCACCCAAGAATCTCCCACTTATGATGAACAAGTCCTATCCTATTCCCTTTTTTCCCAAGCCAGCCTCAGTCAAGCTGCTGTGCTCGCACAAGGCCTTTCAGGCCAGTAGGCCAGCGAGGAGGCGATCTTCTGCTCGGATAAAGAAGGATATCATTGAAAGAAAAGAGAGTGACATCTGAATTCACTCAAGAACGGAAATCACTCCCTATATAGCCCGGAAGGATTCGACAGATGCTCTTACCCCACCACACTTCCCAACAACTCAAGTAAAAGCCTGACTATTGCTATTGAGGGCATAGATGAAGAAGGCCCCCGAAAGAGAAAGAAGTTTGGTTCGATTCAATAACGTCGATAGACTCAGATTCAAAGACTGAAGTGAAAGGGCGATAGACACAGTTTAGTAGAGCTGAATAAAGTTGATAGACTCAGATTCTCAGACGTTTACCTCCTTCCCTTCCATTTCAAACATTCACTTTATATGATAATCCCTGTTGACATTATCATTGCACAAGAAAAGAAGTAAAGCAACAACCATTTCCCATGCGCAAAAGAAATTCGTTCAAAACAATTGAACTAAAACTTCCAAAATGGTGATAATATCCATAATTCGTGGCTCTACCACTTATTCCTTTGACAAAACAACTAAAGAGACAAAAGAAAACTAAACAAATCCTATGACAAAGTTAGCAACATTGCTCTCCTTGTCCTTTGCTTCCTTATACTTCTGTGGAGTGAAGTCTTCATCTGACGGGTCGTCCTTGCCTTCCTCAGTGGATATCTCTGAATCACTGTCGAATACAAGTCTCCGAACACACGTCTTAGCCCTCTTCCTCGGTCTGAGCGAACTCTCAGCTTCGTCCACTCGCTTAGCTCTACTAGCCTGAGTGCTAACAAGCATCTCCTCCCTCATAGGGTCAACTCTGCTATCTACCTCATCCTCACTATCACTAAGAATGATGTGGTCCACAGTAGGCTGAACTGGTGTATCCTTAGGTGCCAAACCCTCAGAACTGCTACTAACGTCAACCAACTCAGTGCTCTCATTGGCTTGAACTGGTTCAGGTTCTTCATCTTCTTCGTCACTATCCAATTCAATCACTGGGTGCCCCGGTTCCCAGGGTTAGAGTATTCCCTATTATGAGCCTACTCAGATCAGAACTCAATTAGTTGATTTTCTTTTGCCTATCGGCCGGCTTTAAGCAACCTTCGCATTTTATGCTGAGATCCCAAGTCTCCAAGTGGGCCCTCTTGGCCACTCACGACCTTGGCTTTTTAGAGAATCCCGCTCCTGTGTCGTAAGACTTATAGCTTGGCAGTCTACCGGGTGGGTTTGTTTCTCTTTCCAGTTTCGAGTGTCTTCTTG